CCTTTAGATTTCTTAAAGAAGACTGAGTGAGTCCTAAAGCCGAAAGACGAAGGCTGAAGCAAGGATAGCAGCTAAAGAAAGAGAAAAGAAACGAGAGACATTTTTTCAAAAAAATCAGACTGCTAATAAGAAAAGAAATACAGTAAGGAAGGGAAACTAAGGCGGCCTAAGCCACTAGTACGAAGGAGCAAGCGGAGGCCCCCGTTCGAGACACTAACCATGTAAAAAAATGATGGGTGGAATGGCGCGGCGCTGTAGGAACCGGTCGGATTCGAACCGACGAATAGAAGTTTTGCAGACTTATGCCTTAGCCACTTGGCTACGGTTCCCTATCAATTCCATGTCTTTCTCCCTTGTCCGACTTTGCTTCACAGGGTGAGACCTGGAATAACAGATGCCGGAATGCTTTGGGAGGAAGGGCACAAGTCTTTCAAAAATCTCCAAAATCATGTGTTATCTGACGAGAAAGCAAAATCAGATGAGAATTGGAAACGAGCTATGTTATACTTAAATTACAAACAAGAATAAGGATGCTCTTCAAAAGAATGAGACCTGGGATCTTGTCTTTCCACCATCTGACAAAAACATTGTTGGGTCAAGGTGGGCTTACAAGATCAAATACAAGTAAGATGGTTTTTTATATAGAGGTACAAACTGTAGCAAATTTTCTCACGAGTAAGAACGCCTGCTTGCTCAAGGCTATGAAAAAGAGTAAGGTCTTTATTATGCCGAGACGTCACCTTCAGTCCAGTTGCTCTAAATGGTACCATTCGCACCCGCTTACATTCAGCACGGACCCAACTTTCATCCCAGTTAGACGTCAATCAAGCTTTCCTTCACGGAGATCTCAAAGAAGAGGTCGAGGCCAACCCCCGGTTATGAAGACTCTATTCATCCAGACTATTTGTGTAAGCTTTCAAAGGCTCTCTATGGACTCAACTCAAAGAGGCTTTGAAAAATTCAGCACAGCACTACTAGGATCACACCTGATTTTTTTGTCAAGCGCTTCAGGTATATCCATCCTTGCCATTGAAGTTTGAATAATAAAATGAAAAAGAAAAAGATTACCGGCAATGATTCCGCTGCTATTCATCAAACGAAGCAACATCTTGGCAAGCAGTTTCATATGAAAGATCTTGGTCCTCTAACCGGGATTGAAGTTTCGAAAGTCGACGGCTATGCATCTAACTCAGCAGAAGTACGCCATGGATCTTCTAAGCCGCCATGGAATGCTTCACAGGTTGCCCTGTGTGACTCCAGCTTAATGCCAAGCTGTATTCTCATGATGGTGAGCTGCTATCAGATCCATCGGCCTATAGGAGTATGTATGGTGGGTGGTCTCCAGTACTTTACTCTGACTCGCCCAGAGATTTCGTTTGCTGTTGGACTTGTAGACAAGTTTATACAGTCTCCTCGGGTTTCTCATTTAGTAGCTGATAAACGTATTTTGAGATATCAAAAAGCTTGACTATTCTGGAAAAACCTTGCCATTACTGTCGAGACCTATTCTATTAGAATAGCTTGGCAACCCCTACCTCTTAAAGCTGAAGTAAGGTATTCATGCTGGTGATCTTACAGCCAACTAATCTCGATGAAGGGGCTCCACTACTGGCTTTTGCTTTTTCTTCGGTGACTCTCAACGAGATTGGAAGAGCAAGAAAGAGACAGGCTCGCTCTAGTGCAGAAGCCGAGTAAAGGGCTCTTGCTGATACTACATCAGAGATTATTTTGTTGGGATGGTTACAACAAGATATGGGAGTCACTTTTTCTGGGCCTACTATTCTCATTTGTGACAACAAGAGTGCTATCCAAATAGCACACAATGATGTGTTTCATGAGCGAACAAAACATATCGAAATAGCCTTCCTTACTCACTTAGGGCACTTCGTTCGCCATCACTTTCTACAGGGTTCAATGCCATACATTTCCTCAGAGCTTCAGATCGCGGATCTTCTGACGAAGTCCCACACCACTGTGGGATTCCGATACTTAGTATCCAATTCTCATCTGATTTTGCTTTATTGAGGCCTATGTTGTATGTCCTACTAGTATATCACGTCCATTCTTGCCATATAAGGATAAATTTGGTACTTTAATCTTTCCTACAGGTAAATTCATTGGAGTCTTTTATAGCGAAGAGTTGAAGTTCGCACGTGATTTAGGTTACCAGATAATTCCTCTTAGGGGGTATTTGTTTGATCAGAAGTCCAGTCCTTTCGAAGGGATCATCTCACAGACCTCAATGAAAGCAGACTAGAAGCTAAGAAAAGAGGTGATGAGCCTATGACATTTATTTATTTATACTAGGTACGCAGTTGAGTCAGCAGGCATTGAGGCAGACAGGCAGATACTTTATAGCGAGCCAAGTCATGTTCATAAAGAAAAGATTGGATCAACGAAATGGAGAACGAGGGCAGTCCTTAACACCCTTCCCTTCTTCCGCGCTCTTGTCTTGTCCTTTCTGTCCTTTGCTCCTGTTTGGAAAATCAACCCATACTCC